ATGTCATACTCCAACTACCTTCACCGCTGATTATTTTCAACAAACCACAAGGACATAGGAACCCTCTACTTACTGTTTGGTACTTGAGCAGGCACCGTCGGAACAGCAATGAGAAAAATCATCCGAGTTGAACTTTCACAACCTGGTTCTCTGTTACAAGACGACCAACTTTACAACGTAATTGTTACCGCTCACGCATTTGTTATGATCTTCTTTATGGTAATGCCAATCATGATTGGGGGATTCGGGAAATGATTAGTTCCCTTAATGATAGGAGCACCCGACATGGCCTTTCCTCGTATGAAAAAAATGAGATTCTGATTAATTCCCCCTTCATTCTTTCTTCTTGTCACTTCAGCCGCTAAAGAAAGCGGAGTAGGAACAGGATGAACTGTCTACCCCCCTCTATCAGGCCCTGCCGCCCATGCTGGCGGCTGCGTAGACCTAGCCATCTTTTCCCTACACCTAGCAGGCGCCTCCTCAATAATGGCCTCCATCAACTTCATGACCACAATTATTAACATGCGCTCTCCCGGAATGACTATGGACCGAATGCCTCTCTTTGTATGATCCATATTTATAACAACCATTTTACTTCTTCTATCTCTCCCAGTGCTAGCTGGCGCAATCACCATGCTCTTAACAGACCGAAAAATTAACACAACCTTTTTCGACCCAACAGGAGGAGGAGATCCTATTCTATTTCAACATCTCTTCTGATTTTTTGGGCACCCAGAAGTCTACATTCTTATATTACCCGGCTTTGGGATCATATCACACGTAGTAACCAGACGAACAGGGAAGCAACAACCTTTTGGCTACCTAGGAATGATGTACGCCATGATCTCTATAGGAATCTTAGGATTTATCGTCTGAGCCCACCACATGTTTACTGTAGGACTTGACGTAGATACCCGAGCCTACTTCACCGCTGCAACCATGATAATCGCTATCCCCACTGGTGTTAAGGTATTTAGCTGATTAGCTACCCTACAAGGAATCCCCTTTTACCTCAAAAAGGCTCACCCCTCCTTACTATGAGCCCTAGGTTTTATTTTCTTATTTACAGTAGGAGGATTAACCGGAATAGTCTTATCTAACTCCTCCCTTAACGTCGCACTACATGACACTTATTATGTAACTGCCCACTTTCATTATGTACTTTCAATGGGAGCAGTATTTGCAATTTTTGCTGGTTTCAATCACTGATTCAAACTTTTTACCGGAGCACACTTAGACCAAACTAGTGCCACCGCACATTTCATTATTATGTTTATTGGAGTAAATCTAACTTTCTTTCCCCAACACTTCCTTGGACTCGCCGGAATGCCCCGACGATACTCAGATTATCCAGACGCATATACCTTCTGAAAAACTATGTCCTCTCTCGGCTCTCTTCTTTCTTTCATTGGCACAATTGGTTTCCTCACAGTAGTAACCCTCTCACTAACAAAAAAGCACATTCCAACTCACACCAACGAAATCACCTCAAACCTAGAATGACACTACCCCGCCTATCCCCCTCAAGAACACACCTTTAACGAAATGCCTATAGGTACAAAGAGAGCAAAAACCACAATTCTTACATAATAAGGGCTTAGTTTAAATAAAACATTTAGCTTCGAACTAAAAACTCCTCGCCTTAATCCAGGAGCCCATAAATGATAATTTTCCTAATAATACCCATACTATCAATTCTATTTGCACTTCTAGGTATAATTTTAAAAAAGAAGTACCTCCTATCAATTTTAATCTGTATAGAGAGAATTCTCCTAAACCTTATAGTTTTAAAATTATTTCTATCCTTTTTTACTATAACCTTACATACACAAAAATTTTCACTATATTTACTCACATTATCCGCAATAGAAGCTAGAGTAGGAGTAGCCTTATTAACTTTAATTACACGAAACTTCAACAGGAAAAAAATAACCCCTCTCAACCTACTAAAGAGATAAAATCAAAATGTCAACCTCCCTACAACTTGGTCTCCAAGACAGTGCCTCATACGTGATGGGCCAATTCCACACATTCCACGACTATGCCATGGCCTTCATAGTATTTATTACCATCCTTGTCCTTTACGCTCTCAGCCTCCTAACAACTGCAGCACCAAGATTCTGAAAGTTTACCGAAAAGCAACAAATTGAATTATGATGAACCATCTCCCCTAGATTTATCTTAATCGCCCTCGCCGTACCATCAATTCGACTTCTTTACTGGATGGATGAAGGAACCAAACCTGATGTTACAGTTAAGACAATCGGACATCAGTGATATTGAACCTATGAAATCTGAGACAACCAACGAATAGAAGTAGACTCTTACATGGTACACCTAGAAGATATTCCACAAGAAGGCCTACCACGACTCCTAGAAGTAGACAACCGGTTAGTACTGCCCACAAAAACTGATATCCGAGTAATCACTTCCTCAACAGACGTCATTCACGCCTGATGCGTCCCAGCCCTTGGACTTAAGATGGACGCTGTCCCCGGCCGCCTAAACCAAATGTACACCAAAATTGACCGACCCGGTATCTTTTATGGACAATGTAGAGAAATCTGTGGAGCTAACCACAGATTCATGCCTATAGTAGTAGAAGCAGTAAAGTCCCCTTTTTTCTATATTTGATGCCAAAAAAACACCAGAGAAGAATAAACCTACTTAGTTAGCTTAAAAAAAGCCTGGAACTCTTAATTCCATGACAAGGGAGAATAACCCTTACTCAGTACACATGCCGCAACTTAAATTCATAACCTGACTACCATACCTAATCACTTGTTGAGCCTTATTTATATTAACATTCTTCCTACTTAATAACCTCAACAATCAAGAATGATCCCCCCGCCATACCGCAACTGAAACACTTAAAAAACCATTAACATGACCATGAACACAATAACCAACATTTTTTCACAGTTTATGCCAGTCAACTTCGTCCTCCCCTTAAGATTAGTCGGAGCCTTAATAGCACTTTCCTGAACCCTTACAATTAACAACACACACTTCCTCCCTCGCCGCACCCACCTTTTAAAAAAGCTTATCTTTTTAACAAGAAGCACACTTCTAGAGACCCAAACAAAATCCCAGTCAAAGTGAGGAAACTGAATCTTCACCTTATTTATTCTTTGTATTACTCTCAACCTCCTTAGCCTAATCCCTTACACATTTTCACAAACCTCTCATTTCAGAACCACCTTTAGACTAAGATGACCAATCTGATTAGCTATCCAAACCACTGGTCTCCTTACCAAATGAAAGGCAAAGCTAGCCCACCTAGTACCACAAGGAACCCCAACACCCTTAATCCCAATAATGGTGCTAATTGAAACCATAAGACTCCTAATCCAACCACTAACCCTAGGTTTCCGGCTTGGTGCCAACCTTCTATCAGGACACCTCTTAATCTTTCTCTGTTCTTGTGTAGTATGAAACTGCATTTACACATCAAAAATAGGTATCCTAAGATTTATTCTCCTCTTCCTCCTTTTAATCCTTGAAATAGCGGTAGCCTGTATTCAAGCTACCGTTTTCTTCATCCTGTCAAAGATCTACCTAGAAGAAAACTTAACTTAAAAATGAAGAAAACATTTAAGCACCAACACCCATTTCACATGGTAGACCGAAGCCCTTGACCACTAACAGGAGCAATTGGAGCCCTTTTAACTACTTTAGGCTTAGTATGCTGATTCCAAGGAGACAGAATAATTACAAGAGTCTTCGGCCTTCTCCTATTAAGAACAACCATGATTTTATGGTGACGAGACGTAATCCAAGAAGCCACCTTTTTAGGAATGCACACTTCATTTGTAGTCCGCGGAATAAAGATTGGCTTTATTCTATTTGTTCTTTCAGAAATAATGTTTTTCTTTTCCTTCTTCTGAGCCTTTTTTCATAGTGCATTAGCCCCAACACCGGAAATAGGATGTACCTGACCACCTACAGGAATCCAACCAATTAATCCATGGGGCGTTCCACTTCTAAAAACAGCCATACTCCTATCTTCAGGAGCGTCCCTCACATGATCCCATCACAGTCTCCGCCACAGCGATGGTAAAGAAGCCTGAAACGCATTACTAATCACCATCCTCTTAGGAATATGATTTACCGGACTTCAGGCATTCGAATATAAGGAAGCAAGGTTTACTATTGCAGACAGAGTATACGGAAGAACTTTCTATGTAGCCACAGGATTCCACGGCCTCCATGTAATTATAGGAACCACCTTTCTCCTAACATGCTTAGGACGCCTCACTCGAGGACACTTCTCTAACTCACACCATGTAGGCTTTGAATGTGCCATATGATACTGACATTTTGTAGACGTAGTCTGAATCTTCTTATTCATCTGCATCTACTGATGGGGGGGAGCATAAAGGAGTACAGGAGTTAAACCTGTATACTTTTAGTTTCAAGCTAATCGCATTACCCATCTGCCAACTCCTTTTAATTCCTAAATGACCTTACAAACTTACATCTACACAACCATACTACTCACAACTCTTATGTGAACTATAGGCCAAATCCTACCTCCCCACAAGCCAGACCTTGCCAAGGTTAGACCCTACGAATGCGGATTTGAACCAATGACCTCATCTCGGCTACCCTTCTCCTTTCGATTTTTCATGGTCGCCATACTATTTCTAATATTTGACCTTGAAATAGCACTCCTAATACCCTTACCCTCCTCCCTACTTCTAACAAACACAGAAGGTACCTTAATCCCCCTACTGATATTCTTATTAATCTTAATCATAGGCCTAATTTATGAATGAGTAAAAGGAGGCTTAGAATGGGCCGAATAAAAATGTTAACCATAATAAAAATTACCTTAGGAAGCCTGCTAGCCAACTGAGTTTCCCCAAAAAAAATCCGCTGACCCATTACCATAAGTAATACCTCAATCCTCCTCCTACTCGGAACCACAATCCTTTACAATACTAAAACAACATTTACCAAAATTGGATTTAAACTAATTAAAGATAAACTTAGTATACCCCTCCTCCTCCTAAGCCTATGATTAATTCCAGTCTCTTTAATCGCAAGAATAGGACACCTAAAAAAAAAGCCAAACAAAGACAAACTCCAATTTATCACACTTATCTTAATAATTCTATTAGCCCTACTAATAACATTTTCCACCAAAGACCTCCTTCTATTCTTTATAGGATTCGAAACAACCTTAACCCCCACCCTCCTCATTATAACACGATGAGGAGCCCAACAGGAACGACTAGAAGCAGGGACCTACTTTGTATTTTATACACTTATCAGATCCCTCCCCCTCCTTTTAGCATTAACATATCTTTATTTCAAAAACTTAAGCCTAAGTATAATCGACATTCTAGAAAACCAAGAAAAATATAAATTCTATATCCTCCCACTATTTTGCCTCCTAGCATTTCTTGTGAAGGTGCCTATCTTCGGCCTCCACCTATGATTACCAAAGGCACACGTAGAAGCCCCAGTTGCTGGATCAATGATTCTAGCCGCAATCCTCCTAAAGTTAGGTGGTTATGGATTCATTCGCCTCACAAAAACATTCTGGCTAGATTTCCAAGAAAATCTAGCCACCTTTCTCCTACCATTCTGCTGCTGAGGAGGATTCCTCACCAGACTCATTTGCTTAACACAGACCGACCTTAAGGCCCTTATAGCATACTCATCAGTCTCCCACATGAGGTTTATGATAGCCGCCCTAAGAAAAATCAATAAATGAAGAACATCTGGAGCCCTAATAATGATGGTAGCCCACGGAATAATATCCTCAGCCTTATTCTACACCGCAAACCTTTTTTATGAACGAAAAAGAACGCGAACACTCAAAATCAGCCGAGGATTAAAGTATACCTTCTCCCTTTTCCCTTTAATCTGATTATTACTAGCATGTGGAAACCTCGGACTCCCACCCCTACCAAAAGCCATCGCTGAAATTCTCCTATTTTCCTCCCTAATAAACCACAAAATAATCCTCACCATCCCGATTCTTTTAGGAATTGTCCTAACCGCCATATTTAGTCTAACAGTCTATCTATACTTAAAAAGCAGAAAAACTTTCTCCTGAAAAACCATAACATGAACTCTCACAGAACGAGAATGACTAGGACTATGACTACACCTTCTTATCCTTCTCCCACTAATCCTTAAACCAACCTTCATCTCCCTATGATAGACTTAGTTTAAAAAAAACTTTGTTCTGTGAAATCAAAAACAGGAACCTAGAAACGTTCCTAGTCTATCCAGAGTTTTGCAAGAAGCTTTTCAAGCCTTCTAAGCCAAGAAAACCACAGTTTAATTCCGTGGAAAACTCGATAACACTTACCTACCTCAAAACCCTAAAACCACCACGAAAATTTTTTCTAATTTTAAAAAGAAAAAATTTTTATCTATTCTATCTATAATTTCTGAACCACAATGAACCTTCCTCGCCTGCTAAGCTCTGGATGCATGGTTTAATTCCATGGTGTGTTCGATGATTTTTTCTTTAACTCCTTTACTTGCATTTGTATTATTCCTTCTTTTTACCATTTTTTTAATAAAAACTCTTAAGTCCTATACTCAAACACGTTTACTCCTCACCTTAAGTGTATCTGCCTCTATTATTTTAAGTGTGTGGGTCTGAAGAGATATGCCTAAGATTATAGTTACTCTCCAATGATGATTTAAACATCTTAAAGGCTTCTCCTTAAGCTTCTGCCTCGACACCGCTTCTGTTTTATTTACTTGTGTCGCTCTAATTGTTACTTGATCTATTATTGAATTTACCCAATACTACATGGCATCAGATCCAAAAAAGGCCCTCTTTCAAAAAACCTTAATTTTATTCTTACTTTTAATGTTGGTCCTTGTCACCGCAAAAAACCTTTTTACTTTATTTATTGGCTGGGAAGGCGTAGGAATTCTTTCTTTTATACTTATAGGCTGATGATTTTCACGAAACGACGCCAATAGAGCTGCAATACAGGCTATACTTTATAACCGAATCGGTGATATAGGCCTTATTGCTGCTATGGCACTCAGCATTTTCTACTACAACACTTGGAATATTAAAGAAATCCAACTTCAGACATCAACTAAACCACTAAAAACTCTCATATGTTTAGGATTCATTCTGGCAGCCATTGGAAAGAGCGCACAATTTGGCCTCCATGCCTGACTTCCTTCCGCCATGGAAGGGCCCACACCAGTTTCTGCCTTACTACACAGCTCCACTATGGTAGTAGCTGGAATCTTCTTATTATATCGCACCGCAAAATTGTTTCCTTCTTGAGCTCTTTCTTTAATATGTATGATAGGATCTCTAACTGCTATATTTGCAGCAAGAGTAGCCCTTTTTCAATTTGACATCAAGAAGATTATTGCTTACTCAACAACCAGCCAACTTGGCCTTATGGCTATTGCAATAGGGATAGGTGCTAACTCACTCGCATTATTTCACATCTGTACACACGCCTTTTTCAAGGCACTCTTATTTCTATGCTCTGGAAGAATAATACACCAAGCAAAAAAAGAACAAGACCTACGAAAGATCGGCAAATACTCGTCTCTTTTACCTTTTACAACAAGCGCCATTATCATAGGCAGCTTAGCCTTATCAGGTACCCCTTTTCTTGGGGGTTTTTATTCAAAGGATTTAATTTTAGAACATATTAACACAAAAACAACCAATAGAGTAAGTATCTTCCTAGGTTTAATTGCCACTCTAATGACTTCTGCCTACAGCGCACGCCTAATTTATTATTTAAAAACACCAAAAACCTTTATCCAACCTATCAACCCACTAAGCGAAAACCTTCGTTTAATTTTTTGACCACTAACCCGACTAATCTTTGGCGCAATAATTGCTGGCTGAATAATTAGTTTAACCCTATTCAACTACTCCCCCTTAATTATTATTGACCTAGAAAAGCTTGCACCTTTAATTCTTACAATTATTGGAATCGTCATTATACTTACCAGTTTAAACACAATCGGACTATCACCAGCTAAGATACCACAACTCTTCACATCAACCTGATTCTTTGTAAACATTTCCCACCCAATAATTCTATTCTTAAGCTTTTCTAATAGTCTAATAGGAGTTCTGCGAACAGGTGATTATGGATGACTTTCACTTCTAGGGGGATATGGTATTGCTAGAACAACACGTTCCATAACACGGACACTTAATAATGCATTTTCTGGAAACTTGCTTTCTTACTTTACTATTAGCTTTCTAAGAATTCTAATAGCCTTCGCCGCTCTCTTCACAACCCTATAAAAGCAGCTAAACTTATAACTTTCGCAAAGTTCCTCCCTTATGAGCAAAGCCTAAAACCAGTACTACAGCTAAAGCAACTAACAAAACTATCCCAATAAAACAAGTAAACACCCAATGCCGATAAAAAAGATCTGAATATCCAGACTCCGTACCTAAACCTACAACTGACATCTGCTTAAAAAACCCTTGCGGAAGCCAATCCCAAATTCACCTAAACACCAAACCAAAAACCCCAAAAAAACACAATAATATTTTAAAGTTTTCAATCCGCGGATAAGGCTCAGCACAAAGAATAGTCGAAAAAAGAAAAACTACCATCATTCCACCTATATACACAATAACTAAAAGTAAGGCTACTAAAGAATGATTAAAATAACACAACAAGATAGCCAACCTAATAGCCTGCAAAAGAACACCAAATATACCAAAATAAGGCGAAACCCTAAAAATAATGACCATAGAACCTAAGACAATCCCAGCCAACACAAATTGAACCAACATCTTTACTAGCACCTCAATACTAGCAGCTAAAATCAGCCGCCCCCCCTTTTTCTTCTTTTTTTTGGTCTTCTATGAAAATAAAGTAAACCCCCCTTCGCTCGCACCAAAATTCTCCGAATTTTTCTCTCGCTTACCCCCCTTCCTTAATAACAAATTAATACTTAAAATCCAAACACAACTAATACTTATGGAGGCAAATTCCGGTTAAACTTACCGCCAACTCGCCATGCCTCGTTGGCCCACTACGACAAAAATATTCCTCCCAAACGCTCCGCTTTTTCCACGGTCTAGAAAAAGTACCATAACTGTAATCTTTAAAGCCCACTCGTTCATAAACTCACTCGTTTATCTGTACCGGGCAAAGACACTTTCAGTCCGCTAAAGCGTCCTTCGGTCCCCGTTCGCTTGGCAGACCTACGCTCACTCACCCAACCCGACAATTAACATCTCCGAAACTCAAGCGGTCGCGCCGGAATCATCCGTCGCTCTCTAGCTTTGGCTCCGCGCTTATCCGATACTGACCAACACTTAAAAACACCTAATTGCTTCTCGCCTTTTTTTTTTTATTTTTTTTAATTGCCTTGCCGTCGCCTCCGCCAGAGATTATCACGGGAACACATGCATCAAACACTTGGACTCGCTAAAGCAATATTCACACTCCCGAGATACATAAACACTTAGCTCCGGCTCCTCCCACACACAAAATGCTTTTATTATCGAAACCTCTCGTCGCGGACTCGATCCCTAAAACGGATAAACAAAACCCAAGCAAGTTATATAATCTAAGTTTACACCAAGTGATCTCGTCCTCTCCATACAAGCTCCGCTGATAAAATTTTTATTTCTCCAAGTCAAACACAAATTGAACTCTTTCAGCAAAAGAACAAACAAAGGGTAAAAAAAGAAAAAGGCACGAAAAGGGGTTTCACCTTGTTTTTTGAGTCATGAGCCCAATAGTTTAAATAACTTACCGTGCAAAACTTACTTGCCTTATTTTATGTTTTGATAGCTAATTATGAACTACAGGAGAGGGGTAACCCTAACACTACAACGCAAATGTAAAATTATCTTTTTAACTACTCCCGCCACTCCACCCTTACCCCAAAAGGGGACATGAAAATAGAAAGTTTCCCGCCCTAAACTTAGACTACAAGAGTTTTCAGTCCAACTAATCTTGGGCCCCTTGATTGGAAGTCAAGTATACAATCTATAATAACTGAAACCGTTCTACGTAATCTAGTTTTTATTCAAAGAACCCTATAAAGTTAACTTTGTCTTTAAAAGTCCTTTCGTACAAGAAAAAGATAAATAGTAGATAAAAACTGTCCTGTCTTACGACGGACTGAACTCAGATCACGTAAGTTTTTTATGGTTGAACAAACCAACCCTTGGAAACGGCTACACCTCCAGGTAAACTTGATCCAACATCGAGGTCGCAAACTCTTCTGTTAATAAGAACTCTCAAGAAGAATTACGCTGTTATCCCTAAGGTAACTTTTTCTTATTCCCCTAAAGTTAAGGGTCAATGTAAATTTAACTTATAAATAATCAGCTTATGTCTAATTTGATAAACAGTTGCCCCAACCAAAATCATAACTATAATAATTTTATAGCTAAAGATTAAAGCTCTATAGGGTCTTCTCGTCCCACTTCTAAATATAGGCTTCTGCACCTAAAAATCAATTTCAAATTTTAAAAACAAAAGACAGTTGCTTTATCGTCTAACCATTCATACCAGACTGGAATTACCAGACAATTGATCATGCTACCTTTGCACAGTCAGAGTACTGCAGCCGTTTAATATTACATCACCGGGCAGGACGGACCTTATGATCTTCTTCCAAAGGCCATGTTTTAGGTAAACAGGCGTAAAACTTTTTGCCGAGTTCCTCTTATTTTCTTTTTTAATTACTTAGTCCTTCTAAAATAAGAATACCTCTCAGAAATTTCTTGTTCCTTAACGTCACTCACAAAGATTATTTCTTAATTCAAGAACAAATTTACTCATTTAATCATCATTTATTTTCAACAAAAAATTCTTAGATAAAAACAGTAAGAACAGCAAACAACCTACAATTATTACTCCGCACTTATAGTCTGTTGAGTTAAATAACTTTCCTCAAGATAGCTACTTTAATAGCCTACTATTACACCTATCCTAGCTTTTTTATGGCCTTTCTTAACCTAAAAACTTTTTTATTCCACAAACCTACTGCTCAACCAGTAAATTTTAAGCTACAATATCCAAGCCTGGACTTAAATCCAATTCTCCAAGAAGAAGCTATCACAAAACTCGATAAATCTTTAGTCCCTATTGTAAACTCCATCCATGCTTTTTCAACAGCTAGGAATAACCAGCTAACCTATAGTCTACAATAACTCGTCTTGTTTCGTTACCCTTTACCTCTAAAGCTACAATTTGATTAACCATAATGCAAAAGGTACACAAAATTTTGTTTCTTATCTCACAATCTCTTTTCCTATTTATTTCACTCTTCCTTCACAGTACTTATAAAAACAATCTATTCAATACACTTTACTCCAACAAAAAAACTATAAAAAAATATTTTAATTTCATCTTAATTAACTAACAATTATATAACAATTTATAAATTTTAGTAAAAGGTTAGAATTGAACTAACGTCAACTGATCCTAAATCAAACACACACCACTGTGATACTTTTACCTTAAGAGAGAAAACTAAGTCTTATCCTAAGCTCCCAAAGCCTAAATTTTATTTTTAAACTACTCCCTTAATTCATTCCAGGCAGCACCTTCCGGTACGCCTACTTTGTTACGACTTACTCCAAGTTTAACCTCGGAGGTGACGGGCGATGTGTACACAACTCAGAGCTAACTTCAAAAAACCTTTATTTAGTCTTATTACTATTAAGTCCTCCTTCATCTCCACATTTCACTCAAGGTTCCGGCACTTTTATTATTTAACAACTGTAGCCCACTAATCCCTCTTCCCATAAGCTCCATCTTGATCTGACTTATTTCTTAAATAAAGATAAATAACCTTCAAACTCACAATGAAGATTTAGCGACAATGATATAGAAACTGATAAAATCTAGAGAAGGTCAGATATTTTGCGGATTATCATTTTCTTCTAGCAGGCTCCCCTAATAAGAACTGAGTTACCGCCAAGTTCTTTGTTTCTTAAGGAAACCCTCTTACCCTACCGGCAACCTAATAATTTACTCTAAAGAATAGTTGGGTATCTAATCCAAGTTTCTCCCTAAAATTTCGTAGCACTAATATTCCTGTTACACTCCCACCAAAATCAGATTTCACTCTGAATGTTCAGCATTCAGTCTACAGAATCCTTATATTTCCAATTTAACCACAATAAGCCGCTTACTACGTTAAAAAAGCTACTTCGTGTAACCGCGACTGCTGGCACGATATTTTCGTCAGCCTCCTTATCCCCTCGTCTAGTCAGCCCAAAAACCATTGCTCAGTGCTTATCACTGCTGATGTGACGCTACTTAACTAATATCTTACTTTTAAAATAAAAGTTACCCTCCTCGCAACCTAAAAAAATTCTTTTAAGAACCCTTTTTTAAGCCAAAAGGCCCTCACCGGCCAGCTTAACTAGCTTGCATGTGTAAATCTCAGGACACCTAACAATAAAAACCAGAACCAAATTCTTTTATTGAGGGGGAGAATTTAGCAACCCAATTAAACTTCTTCAAAGTTTTGTTATAACTTTTAACTACCTCAATTAAGATTATTACAACCTTAAGTCAAGACTAAAATTGACCTCTCTTTACTTACAAGGTAAATCGCTTCAAGCTTTTAAGGCTACACCATTCCACATAACTTCTTTTCCACTCAACCACAAAACGGGAAAAAAACCAAGAAAGAAGTAAAATACACAACAGAAGCAACTTGACCTAAAAAAATAAAAGGGGGCTCTACTGGTTGCCTCCCAATCCAAGTCAACACAAAAAAATCTCCCACTAAAATTCAAAAGAAAATTTGTCCTAAAGGCCGGTAACAACTAGCATTCTGCTCTGAATAATGAAGTAAAGGAACTAAAAATAAAACCAAGATCGCTCCTACTAAAGCTACCACCCCTCCTAACTTTTTAGGAATTGATCGCAATATAGCATAAGCAAATAAAAAATACCATTCCGGTTGTATATGAGGAGGAGTTACTAAAGGATTAGCAGGAATAAAATTCTCAGGATCAGAAAGAGCCGTAGGAGCTAGCAACCCTAGAAACCCAAAAACCACAAAAAACACTACAAATCCAACTACATCCTTCGAAGTATAATAGCTATGAAAGGTCACCTTATCATAATCAGACGGAATTCCTAAAGGATTTTTAGACCCTGTCTCATGAAGAAACAATAAGTGTAAAACACTTAAAAAAGCTAAAATAAAAGGAAAAAGAAAATGAAACACAAAAAACCGATGAAGAGTCGGATTATCCACCGAAAATCCTCCCCAAATCCACTGCACAATATCAGTACCTAAATAAGGTACCGCAGTAACCAAATTAGTGATCACCGTTGCAGCCCAAAAAGACATCTGACCCCATGGCAATACATAACCAAAAAAAGCAGTAAGAATTGAAAGCAGAAACAAAATTACACCTATTTTCCACGTTATAGCATTAACATAAGACCCATAATACAAACCACGTCCCATATGAACATACATACAAATAAAAAACATCGATGCCCCTTTAGTATGAACTTTTCGAAGAAGCCACCCATATTTAACATCTCGGCATATATGTGACACAGAAGAAAAAGCCATAAAAGTATCTGCTGTATAATGCATTGCAAGAAATATACCAGTAATTATTTGAACAACAAGACATAAACCTAAAAGGGAACCAAAATTCCACCAAACAGATAAATTTCTTGGTGCAGGTAAATCCCAAAGAGCACTATTAACAATCTTCACTACTGGATGACGCTTACGAAAAGGTGCCATATCATGGAACTACAAGAATTTAACCTGCACCAAGGAACTGACAGACCCTTATTGTATTTCAACTAAGCTCCAATTACACCTCAATGCTAAAATCAGCCGCATAAATAAAACCCCCCTTCGCTACCAAAATAAAATTAATACTTAAAAGTTTACAAAAATCAAACACCAATAATGGGCCCAACAAGAAAAATACATACTAAAACTTTTACCAACCTGACTACACCTAAAAAGAAAAAGAAAGAGTTAGAAACAAGTACTTTCACAAAACAAAAAACTTGAGGTACAGCTCAGTAAACACTAAAAACACTATAACAAACCCTAAGATAATAATAAAGAGAAATCACCCTCATTAAAATTAATATCCCGGCAACCAAGAACAAATTTTGTCCCGTTAAACCAAGAAGCATTAATCACTTATAAAAAAACCCAACTAAAGGGGGCAAGCCTCCCAAAGACAATAAGCTTACAATAACAACCAAACCAACTTTTGCTTGAAACTGCGATTTCTTCTGCTTAAAAATTCCTTGAATTGAGCATAATCTCGATACAAAAAAAATAGGAAAAAGCATAAGTAAATAACAAAAAAATAACACAACACAACACCAATAAGAAAGTATTGGAAAACAAGAGATCATCCAACCCATGTGAGCTATTGATGAAAAGGCCAAAATCTTACGAATTCTAATCTGATTAACACCTAAAACTGATCCTAAAAAAACAGATAACAGCCCTACCAAACACAAACCCAACAAAAAATCTTGACTTCTTAAACTAATAAACAAATAAACAGGAACCACCTTTGACGCCACAATAACATAAAATGCCCGGTACAACGAAACCCCCCTCACCACATCAACAAACCAGAACGGATTGGGTAACACAGCTAACTTAACAAACACCCCTAACAAAATTAAACAGTACGAAATTAAGTCATAGTTACCAAATACAATAAAACTTTTTCCTATAAAAAAATGTCTTAATATACCCATTAAAAGAAACCCCCTGGCAACTGCTTGCACTACAAAATACTTAGAAGCAGCTTCAATCGCGCGAGGAGTAGAACCCTCAGATATTATCAAAACAACCATCATAGTACTTAACTCAACCAAAACTCACAATACTAATCAATTATTGATATACAAACAAGACAATATTCTAATAAACAAAATCAGATTATATACCAAAAACATGAGTGCACGGTTAGAATTTAACTAACTTAGTTCCACTTATCAAGAGGACCCCTCTTCCTGAGTCATACACACCCTTTAAGCTTAAAAATAAAAAGAAGGAGTCCCAACTAAAACTACCAAAAAAACCAAATAGAAATATAAAAACCTTAGAGATAAAGGAAGAAATCCCTTCCACATTACCATCATTAACTGGTCATAGCGAATCCGCGGAAAAGAAGCACGCACTCACAAAAAAGAAAAAACAAAAAACATTACTATTACTCTTAATATTATAATCCAAAAACTCAAACCCCACTCCATGAAACCCCCAAAAAATAAAATGCTTGTAATTACTTTCATTAGAATAATTTTAGCGTATTCACCAATAAAAAACAAAGCAAATGGAGCCCCTGCATATTCAACATTATAACCAGAAACTAACTCAGACTCCCCTTCAACTAAATCAAATGGAGCCCGATTAGTCTCTGCCAAAGAAGAGATGTATCATAAAAAGAACAAAGGAAAAAAGGGAATAACTAAACAAAAACTAAAAGACTGAGCCCTGAAAAACAAAGGGAGTCCCCAACCACCTACAAAACAAACCATTGACAACAATATTAAAGCAAAACTCACTTCATAAGATATTCTCTGAGCTACAGCCCGCAAAGCCCCTAAAACCGCATACTTAGAATTTGAAGCCCAACCAGCACTCAAAACCCCATAAACCGATAATCTTGATAAAGCAATCACAAAAAGCAAAGATAAAGAAACTTTCAAAATCGAAAAACCTAAAGGTACAACCCCCCATAACAAAAAAGCCAAAAAAAAGAAAACCGGGGGAGCCAAATAATAAAGAAAAGGCGAAGCAGTTGAAGGCTTTACATTTTCCTTTATAAACAACTTCATTCCATCCGCAATAGGTTGAAGAATTCCTAAGGGGCCAACTAAATTTGGGCCCTTACGAAATTGCATATAACCCAAAACCTTTCGCTCCAATAAAGTTAACAAGGCAACAGCCAAAAGAACTGGCACCAACGGTATTAACAACCCTAAACAATAAACCACAGCAGAATTACTAAAAAAGAAAAATAACAAGTCCATTACCAAGGAAAGGATTCGAACCCTTATAAAAGGAGTTTTAGACTCCCCGCTACTCCCATTTAGCTACCTTAGCTCTAGGTTGGTTGGTATTTATCCAACTACTTTCTGGTTAACGGCCAAACGCTCAAACAATAAACTTCAACCTAAAAGATAGGTAAACGGGATACCACAAAACTTTGAATTTTGAATTAAGAGTTCAACCCTCTTTCTTTTAGGTTGCGTAGTGTAATTGCACAATAGATTGCAAGTCTAAAAGAGGGCATCGCCCCACAACCTCGTAGAAAGAGCCCGAGTCGAACGGGCCTCCTTATATTGTAAGTATAACACTATCCCCCTAGCTATCTCTCCTATCTTCTTCAAAATTATAAGGGGAGATTTACTCCGTAGTTAGCTTTACAAGCCAATGCTTATCTTCTCAGCCACCTTACAACTTATTTATTGGGGTTTAGGTTACACAAACCGGCTACCTTCAAAGCAGCAAACAAGTAATTTATACTTAACCCTAGATA